TAAATAGAATAATTTTATACTCAAATTGGAATTTGCAACAAACGGATAGAATCTAAATTCTAAATGGAAAGGAATTAAAAAATTCCACCTAGACTTATGGAGTTTTTTAAAGAATATCCGAACCAAAAATGGATTCCATTTCTACCATTATTATGATATTCCATATTCCAATCCAATTCGATTTGATACCAGAAAAATAAAAGAATTGGGAAGTTTCTCTCTTCGATGAGATAAAGACCTAATAATCAGAAACAATATAGAATATCTTTTTTTAGCACTTAACCTTTTCACCGCAAAAAAGAATTCGAATTCGCAAAGAAGAGAGAAGATTTTACCTATTTTTTTAGTAGAATCTGTAGACTAGAATTGAGGTGCGTAATAAGGCTTGGATTTATTAAACATGCGCAGATATAACTCTAGTCTAGCTATAGTTATCTATATAGATGTTTCTTCCTTTATTGCAGTCCTATTCATTTGGAACAGCACATGTCGTGTTAAATTTGTATTTTCTATTCAATTTATTTATTTATTTTCTATTCAATCTATTTAATAAAAACTTGTAAAAAAGATGCAAGTACGAAAGTTTCTTGAAAATTCCCTTCTTTTGAAAATTCCTTTCTTATAGGCATTATATACGGATAAGATACCCGATTAGATAATATCTGTGTAACAATTTATGTTCTAGGGTTTACATATACCGATAATTGCTGTTATAATTGAAATGGGATTTTTTTCTTGAAAAATAAATACTGATTAGTTATGTCTCAATTTGGATTTTCTTATCTCATTAGGAAAAAACCATTTTTTTTTTTAATTTCCATTTTTGAATTTAAATTGAAGAATCATTCATGAATTAATAGTTAATGGTTCCGATTTGTCCTGAATTTTAGCTTTTTTGACTGAAAATGCACGTTTGTTTTTTTCAATATCAATAGAAAAAAGGGGGGAAGGGTCTCTTTTAAGAATGGGATTAAGGAAAACAGAATCGAAGATACAAACAAATAAAAAAAAAGAAGTTTAGAACCCCCTTTTTTAGTTTTTTGGGGGTATTCTCATATATTTTTTTTGTATCATTTTGGCGGCATGGCCGAGCGGTAAGGCGGGGGACTGCAAATCCTTTTTCCCCAGTTCAAATCCGGGTGTCGCCTGATCGACAAAATAGCTTATTCCGTTTTCTTGATATAAAACTTGACAATTTTTTTTCCAGCAGAAGCAAGCGGGGGAAAGGGACTCTTGAGACTTCCTTGATTCTAAATTCTAAGCATTTGCAGGTTTTATTCTTTAAAATTCTATAAATCCTTACGTCTCGGATTCAAGAATTCAAGAAAGATTCTAGTAGTGAAAAGGAATCGGTAAATCTTGATATGATAGTCCTTCCACTCCACTACTAATGTAGTGTCTGTCTACTGACTGGGTCTTGAATTCGATTGGATAGGGATAGATATAGATCGGACAGGGAATCAAATTCCATTTTTAGTTGGGGAAGGGGCGAAAAAAACTTTGTATACAGACTCCTGAAAATATATGAGCACTCCGACATTTATTCAATATTAGTTAGATTGAATAGCTAATTGGCTTTCTTTTTTATTATTTCTTTTTCTATTTCTAAATTCTAAATAGAAAATTTCTAAATTCTAAATAGAAAATCCATTTAGAATAAAAAAAAATATTAAATTAAATTGAAAAATATTATCTATTAAAATTAAATTAAAAATTCTAATATATAAATATCAAATTAATAATAAAATAATTAATAATATAAATTCAATATTTTAAATATATTAAATAAATAATATTCTATTCATTATATTCATATTCCATTTTATTCAAAAAGAATATTATAATTAAATATTCTAATAAATTGAAAAATGAAATAGAAATCTTAATATTTAGAAAATTTTAAATATTTATAAATTAATAATATTTAATATTTTCTAAATTCAAATTTAATTAACAAATTTAATTAAAAAGAAAAAAGAATTCTTTCTTTTCGGCAACCCCGAGTGAAAGAATTTATTCGGCTGTCTTCCGATTGTTTTACAGAGACAATCGGGAGACGGTAAGGATTAGATTAAATGAAAATAAGAGTATGCGAAGTGATCTATCTTGATTCTATATATATATATATATATTTTTTACTTAATGAAATCGAGGGCAACAAAAAAAAGCATAGGTCTTATTATTCCTACCTGTTAGTAACATTCATTCCCTTAATACTTCCAAGGGTGTCTCCGGATATTTTGTTTGTACTTAATGTTTTCTGATTATACTAGAAATCATAAAATCATATAAGAACTTGTTAGATGTTATAATTGGATTTATTGGATTCTTTGGTCAATGATGTTAGGCCAGAATCAGAATCCCTTTTTGACTCTGTCCCAGTGATTCCACTATTATTTATTTATTATTAGTGAACAATAACAAAAATGAAATAATTCCTTCATATTGATAGAAATAGGAGACATAATTTACATGGATATAGTAAGCCTCGCTTGGGCTGCTTTAATGGTAGTCTTTACATTTTCCCTTTCCCTCGTAGTATGGGGAAGAAGTGGACTCTAAAAATACTACTAATTGAGTTGAGGGAAAAAACGAAAATCAAACTGTATCCTTATAGATGGGTTCTGAAATTTTATTTTTCTATTTAATTCATTAATTCAATTTCTAAATGGAATTCAAAAATATCTGCATTTCGGAATTATAGTGTATTCGAATGGAATAATGTATTCTATGGATAATATAGAAAAAGAAAATACTCTTTCAATTAAACAAATATTTGACTTTTCCCCATGTTCGTATTTGGAAAGTCAAGGTAATACAAATAATCGGAAACTTACCAAATTCTTTATTCTTTCTAAGATTTCGATGAACTGGCTCTTACCAAAGTTATATATGGACAATGAGGAACCGCGGAACCCGTTTTTTTATTAGTTATTAAGCGCGGATACACGCTTTCTATAGGAAACAAGATAGACGTAGTAGTTGTCTAAGGAGATACTACACATAATAAGATATTGACGTTGCCTTAGGCGAGTCACATATTACGTGCTTATCGCTTGTTTTATTATTTGGTTTTTTATTTATTTGAGTTTCAAAATTGGATTTCTGTTTTCATTTCATATCATAGTTCAAACGTTAAAAATCCGTTGGGTTTTACTAAAATTTTCGAAATAGGAAAAAGTTTCCCATAGAAAACCCCTGGATCATCTGTTAACTATTTAATTTAATCAATATCAATTACTTCTTCTTAATCAATTACTTCTTTGGAATGCTAAAAATAAAAAAAAAAAGATTATTTGATTTTTTTAATATGATACCGGGATTGGTCTTGAAAATAATCAGAAATCTAGAAATTCGAATCGGACGAAAAAGAGTTGCCTTTTGATTATTTCAGATTGATTGGAACCAATACAAATAAACAAAAAAATTGGGACGCTATGTGCATTACATATATGTGATTGATGTTCTATATATATGAAGATAGATATTGAAAATCGATTCATATTAAACCTCTATCTTCATAGAGTAAAACTTTATACACTACAATAATAGATAGTATAGTAGAAAGAAATAGATTTTTTTCTTTCTACCATACTATCAGATTTCATAGAATACTGCTGATTCTAGTCCGATCATTTCATTTAAGAGTAAGACGCAAAATTGAAATCCTTTTTCATTTTTTCTTCCATCATTGCATTGATAAGAACTAAGAAGTAAAGTTTAAGTCAAATTAATCACTTTGACTTACCGTTTTTACGTAAATTATAAGTAAGAAGGCAGTAGGAACTAGAATGAACAGTGCAGTAGCAATAAATGCGAGAATATTTACTTCCATAATCTCATCGTTAGATTTCTCTTTAATTCGCAATAACTCGGGATTTAATCCCATAGAGATGATAAATCTTTCGTCGGTAAATTCAATGGTATAAATTACATCTCGATGATATCGAATCGGATCAATATCATGAATAACAATATCTGAACTATCAAATCGATTCATCGTCAAGAATTGAATAGTATAACATAGGAAGATCTTTTATCCATACCCAATTCAAAAATGGATTTCTGATCCAATCAAAAATTCCTTTACTTTTTTTTAATATTCTCATCCTTCAATTAGTAATAGGATAAACATATATCAAAAGTTCAGTGTGAAATTGGAATGAGATAGATTGTTTAAAATGCAAATAATTAGGAATTGAAATAGGTACTTAGTACTTGAGATTATACAAAATCGGAGCCAGCAAAGGATAAACTTTGAATCCTAAAGTGTTCTATCAAAGGAACTCCTTTTTTTTTGTATCGTGCAAATTCCATTTGTGTGTGTGTGTTCGCTGTAAACATATTCTATAGTACTCTATTTCATTACACAGATCAGGAGTAATCGAAAAAGCCAGGTCTAGTAGTATGGTATCTCCTTCTCTTGGAATCCTGAATATGAGGCTACTAATAATTGTGCTAATCCACATATGTTTCTTTTCCATCAATCAGTATTAGTTGAAGAAATGGAAATTACCCTGTTGGTTTGATGAGAAATGTGAAACGAAAAAAAGAAAAAAAGGGGAGATCCCTGTTAGGAATGAGATTATGTTTGTTATTTTGACTCCCTTTCACAGAAGAAATGAATTGATGTATTTTTTTATTGGATTTCTATCCGTCGGGACTGACGGGGCTCGAACCCGCAGCTTCCGCCTTGACAGGGCGGTGCTCTGACCAATTGAACTACAATCCCAGGAAAAAAAATGTACAGCATGCATATTCTTACGATTTCATTCAAACCTTTTCTATTTCGATTTTAGATTAGAATTGTCTTGTTCTAACTGGCGGAGGCGGGACTAATATATTGATATCTTTTTTTTATATGGATATGCACTTTAGCGAGATCTACACGGATTACTAGTAATCTGTTTGTTATTTCCAAATCGATTGAAAATAAATCTTTCAATAAATCAATGAAAATAAAAAAGAGTCTCTTTTTATTTAGACTTTATACTTACAGATCTTGATATGAATCTAGATCATTAGCAAGATCTTAATTTGTGGAAAAAATACGTAAAAAAATAAATAGTGGTAGGGATGTAGCAGATTTTTATTCTTGTGTATCAAAGCTCATTGGGCATTTCCGGAGAACAACAAATGGTTACATCATTTCATGGTGGATCGGCGAATTATTGGGCCGAGCTGGATTTGAACCAGCGTAGACATATTGCCAACGAATTTACAGTCCGTCCCCATTAACCGCTCGGGCATCGACCCAGGAAAAATCAATTTAAGTCCTTATTGATAATCCACGATCAACTTCCTTTCGTAGTACCCTACCCCCAGGGGAAGTCGAATCCCCGCTGCCTCCTTGAAAGAGAGATGTCCTGAACCACTAGACGATGGGGGCATACTTGCCCGACCGCCATTATACTATGTTCATAGTATGAACAGTTTTTTGAAATTGTCAATATAATGGAATGGAATGATATGACTCGATCAGAAGGATCTTTCCGTCTTTCAGAATTCCATAGAATTTTTGGATTCATCATTTTCATTTTGAAATTGTTCATTCCAATCCCCACTCTATAATTCTAAAAATAGAAAAAAAAGTAATACGAAAGAGAGATAGATAGGGGCCTTTCGGAGAATGATTGGTTTGCCGGAAAAGAAAAGGCGAGGGGGTTAAACTTCATTTCTTTCACCTTCATTCATTGTTAAGAAAGATTCGGTGGGCATATTTCTATCTCCCACTAAGCCGGGAAATTAAAAAACGATAATCAATCTGGAAATCCGGGAAGAGGGATAGGGATCAACAAGTTATTGAAAAATTGTTTTTCGATAAGAATTTGGTTGAGAGACAAATTGAATCCATTTATCAACGATTCGATGAAAAATCTTGTATCTATGTTGAATTGGTGGATACATGTATCAATCAAATGAATTTCGTTAGGATGAGGATCAATTCAATTAGAATCGATTTGGAAATAATTCATTACATTGATATTTAGAAAATCCAATATCAAAAAACCCATTTTACCTATACTATACTCACTAGGTAAATCCAATTTCTTGTTCCTTAATGAGCCGCTATGCAGATAAAACGTATCTATATACATATATTCTAATTTCATATAAATTTCATATAATCATATAACATATAATAAGTTATAACATATAATAAGTATATGCAGTAATAAATATATGCACTAGACTCATAGTGGCTAGTTCCTTATTCAGGAATTCAACCAAACGGGGCCCCTTTAACTCAGTGGTAGAGTAACGCCATGGTAAGGCGTAAGTCATCGGTTCAAATCCGATAAGGGGCTTTTTTCTTTTTTCATAAAACTCCAGCGGTAGTATTCATATTTGAAGAGAGAATAGAGATATTGTTGATATTTGTAATAAAAAAACTAAGGAATCGTAGAATTTCATTAGAAATTAGAAAATGGAATTCTGAATTCTAATAAATTATCGTTATCATTTTAATGAATTCGAATATAGTAATTCTAGAACTTATTATATGTTATTAGTATAGTAATTCTAGTTAGAAAGTAGAACATTTTTTTATTATTTCATTATAATGAATAATGATAAGTCATCTCCTTTAATTGCCAGATATTCCTATTTTCTATTATTCCAATCAAAAGAAATTGGAAATCCAATCAAAAGAAATTGGAAAGATTCAAAATCAACAAAAGAAAAGGTAAGTAGACCTAACCCATTGAATCAGAACTATATCAACTATTCTGATATTCAAATTCGATAGAGATGAAATTAGAACAGTGGATCTTTTTTTATTTCATTTTTTCTATTTGTTTGATTTGGACTCCGCAAGAATCTGTCGATATTTCCGATTAAATCTTCTTGTTCCTAGAGGTTCTATAGGAAAAATTTGCTATTCCCTTCCTCCACGGAGAAAGGTTTATTCCAAGTCCCAACATACAAATAATTTTGCATTTTCAATATCTTTCAGAACATAAGAAAAGATCAATTTACTCTATTATTTATAGAATATTATTTAGATAGGATATATTATTTATATAAGATATGATATATCTATATAAAACTAAAAGAAATCTATCAAATCGTGGATTCACGTATCAAAAATTTGCATATCGATGCATACGATATTTTTTCCGGCAATTGATGGATGCGAGAAAGAGACTTTCACTGACAGTCTCTTATTATTAATCTATGAAATTCAATACCAATACAATATTAATATTAATTAATATTAAATAATAGCAAATTCATTCGATTTTTTTTTTCTGACAGATAAAAGTAACTAGAAAAAATATTCGAAGTGTCTTTCTTGCCTCGATCTGCAAAAAAAATGGACTTTGGAGTTTTTTTTGATTAATCTGAAAGAAAGGAAAATATAACAAAGAAGACAATACCAATAAAAGAAAAAAAAGAAAGTAATAAAAAAAATATGATACTGTAGTAGTTTACTACACAATGTAGTAGTTTACTACACATAGAAATTCGAAGAATACATAAAACTATTTATTTTTCTCA